GCATTTACACCCCCAAGCATTTTCACTTTCCCCATTTATAGAAAATATCCCACTATTTGCTCCCATTCTTCATCGAATCATATGAATCGATTTAGAAATAATGGAATTTCTATTTTTTTTTTACTGAATCACATGAAATTTTACCTAACTCCGTATCCGTATATGGAATGTATGAAATACCTATGAACAGAGGAATAAATAGAATAATTTTCTACTAAAATTGGAATTTGCAACAAACGGATAGAATAAAAATTCGAAATGGAAAGGAATTGAAAAATTCCACCTACACTTATGGAGTTTTTTTAAAGAATATCCGAACCAAAAATGGATTCCATTTCTACCATTATTATGATATTCCATATTCCAATCCAATTCGATTGGATACCAGAAAAATAAATGAATTGGGAATTTGATCTGTTCGATGAGATAAAGACCTAATAATCAGAAACAATACAATATAGAATTTCTTTTTTTAGCACTTAACCTTTTCACCGATTCAATTGTTCAAAAAAGAATTCGAATTCGCAAAGAAGAGAGCCAATTTTACCTATTTTTTTAGTAGAATCCGTAGAATAGGATTGAGGTGCGTAATAAGACTTGGATTTATTAAACATGTGCAGATATAACTCTAGTCTAGCTATAGTTATCTATATAGATGTTTCTTCCTTTATTGCAGTCCTATTCATTCGGAACAGCACATGTCGTGTTAAATTTATATTTTCTATTCAATCTATTTAAAATCTATTTAATGAAAAATTGTAAAAAAAAATGCAAGTACGAAAATTTCTTGAAAATTCTCTTATAGGCATTATATACGGATAAGATACCCGATTAGATAATATCTGTGTAACAATTTATGTTCTAGGGTTTACATATACTGATAATTGCTGTTATAATTGAAATGGGATTTTTTCTTGAAAAAAAAATACTGATTAGTTATGTCTCAATTTTGATTTTCTTATCTCATTAGGAAAAAACGATTTTTTTTAATTTAAATTGAAGAATCATTCATGAATTTAATTAATAGTTAATGGTTCCTATTTGTCCTGAATTTTAGCTTTTTTGACTGAAAATGCACGTTCGTTTTTTTCAATAGAAAAAAGGGGGGAGGGGTCTCTTTTAAGAATGGGATTAAGGAAAACAGAATCGAAGATACAAACAAATAAAAAAAAAACAAGTTTAGAACCCCCTTTTTTAGTTTTTTGGGGGTATTCTCATCGATTTTTTTGTATCATTTTGGCGGCATGGCCGAGCGGTAAGGCGGGGGACTGCAAATCCTTTTTCCCCAGTTCAAATCCGGGTGTCGCCTGATCGACAAAATAGCTTATTCCGTTTTGTTGATATAAAACTTGACAATTTTTTTTCCAGCAGAAGCAAGCGGGGGAAAGGGACTCTTGAGACTTCCTTGATTCTAAATTCTAAGCATCTGCAGGTTTGTTTTATTCTTTCTTGAATTCTATAAATCCTTACGTCTCGGATTCAAGAATTCAAGAAAGATTCTAGTTATTTAATTAATTAGAATATAAAATATAAATAGAATATAAAATATAAATAGAATATAAAATATAAATAGAATATAAAATATAAATAGAATATAAAATATAAATAGAATATAAAATATAAATAGAATATAAAATATAAATAGAATATAAAATATAAATATTAATATATTCAATATTTCTAAATGAATTCTTTTTTTAATAATATTTTGAAAATGAAAATTGAATTAAAAAAGAAAAAAGAAAAGAATTCTTTCTTTCTTTTCGGCAACCCCTAGTGAAAGAATTTATTCGGTTGTCTTCCGATTGTTTTACAGAGACAATCGGGAGACGGTAAGGATTAGATTAAATGGAAATAAGAGTATGCGAAGTGATCCATCTTGATTCTATATATATATTTTTTACTTAATGAAATCGAGGACAACAAAATCAAAATAAAGCATAGGTCTTCTTATTCCTACCTGTTAGGAACATTCATTTCCTTAATACTTCCAAGGGTGTCTCCGGATATTTTGTTTGTACTTAATGTTTTCTGATTATACTAGAAATCATATAAGAACTTGTTAGATGTTATAATTGGATTTATTGGATTCTTTCGTCAATGATGTTAGGCCGGAATCCCTTTTTGACTCTGTGCCAGTGATTCCACTATTATTTATTTTTAGTGAACAATAAGAAAAATGAAATAATTCCTTCATATTGATAGAAATAGGAGACATAATTTACATGGATCTAGTAAGTCTCGCTTGGGCTGCTTTAATGGTAGTCTTTACATTTTCCCTTTCCCTCGTAGTATGGGGAAGAAGTGGACTCTAAAAATACTACTAATTGAGTTGAGGGAAAAAAAGAAAATAAAACTGTATCCATTGTTTTATAGATGGGTTCTGAAATTTTCGTTTTCTATTTAATTAATTAATTCCATAATTAAAAAATATCTGCATTTCGGAATTATAGTGTATTCGAATGGAATAATGTATTCTATGGATAATATAGAAATAGAAAAATACTCTTTCAATTAAACAAATATTTGACTTTTTCCCATGTTCGTATTTTGAAAGTCAAGGTAATACAAATAATGGGAAACTTATTCCAAGCAAATTCTTTATTCTTTCTAAAATTTCGATGAACTGGCTCTTACCAAAGTTATATATGGACAATGAGGAACCGCGGAACCCGTTTTTATTTATTTTTTTATCCCCCTTTTCACTTTTTTCAAAGAGAAAAGAAATCCGTTTTTTTATTAGTTATTAAGCGCGAATACACACTTTCTATACGAAACAAAATAGATATAGTAGTTGTCTAAGGAGATACTACACATAATAAGATATTGCCGTTGCCTTAGGCGAGTCACATATTACGTGCTTATCACTTGTTTTATTATTTGGTTTTTTATTTATTTGAGTTTCAAAATTGGATTTATGTTTTCATTTCATATCATGGTTCAAACGTTAAAAATCGGTTGGGTTTTACTAATATTTTCAAAATAGGAAAAGGTTTCCCATAGAACCCCTAGATCATCTGTTAACTATTTAATTTAATCAATTACTTCTTCGGAATGCTAAAAAGATTATTTGATTTTTTTTTAATATGATACCGGGATTGGTCTTGAAAATAATCAGAAATCTAGAAATTCGAATTGGACGAAAAAAAGTTGCCTTTTGATTATTTCAGATTGATTGGAACCAATACAAATCAAATAGATGAAACAAAAAAAAATTGGGACGCTATGTGCATTACATATATGTGATTGATATTCTATATATAGGAAGATAGATATTGTAAATCGATTCATATTTAACCTCTATCTTTATAGAGTCAAACTTTATACATTACAATAATAGATAGTATGGTAGAAAGAAATAAAATCTATTTCTTTCTACCATACTATCACTATCAGATTTCATAGAATACTGCTGATTCTAGTCCGATCATTTCATTTAAGAGTAAGACGCGAAATTGAAATCCTTTTTCATTTTTTCTTCCATCATTGCATTGATAAGAACTAAGAAGTCAAGTTTAAGTCAAATTAATCACTTTGACTTACCGTTTTTACGTAAATTATAAGTAAGAAGGCAGTAGGAACTAGAATGAACAGTGCAGTAGCAATAAATGCGAGAATATTTACTTCCATAATCTCATCGTTAGATTTCTCTTTAATTCGCAATAACTCGGGATTTAATCCCATAGAGATGATAAATCTTTCGTCGGTAAATTCCATGGTATAAATTACATCTCGATGATATCGAATCGGATCAATATCATGAATAACAATATCTGAACTATCAAATCGATTCATCGTCAAGAATTGAATAGTATAACATAGGAAGATCTTTTATCCATACCAAATTCAAAAATTTATTTCTGATCCAATCCAAAATTCCTTTACTTTTTTTTTTTAATATTCTCATCCTTCGATTAGTAATAGGATAAACATATATCAAAAGTTCAGTGTGAAATTGGAATGAGATAGATTGTTTAAAATGCAAATAATTAGGAATTGAAATTGGTACTTAGTACTTGAGGTTATACAAAATCGGAGCCAGAAAAGGAAAAACTTTGAATCCTAAAGTGTTCTATCAAAATCAAAGGAACTCCTTTTTTTTGTATCGTGCAAATTCCATTTGTGTGTGTGTTCGTTGTAAACATATTCTATAGTACTCTATTTCATTACACAGATCGGGAGTAATCGAAAAAGCCAGGTCTAGTAGTACGGTATCTCTTTCTCTTGGAATCCTGAATACGACGCTACTAATAATTGTGCTAATCCACATATGTTTCTTTTCCATCAATCAGTATTGTATTAGTTGAAGAAATGAATTGATGTATTTTTTTATTGGATTTCTATCCATCGGGACTGACGGGGCTCGAACCCGCAGCTTCCGCCTTGACAGGGCGGTGCTCTGACCAATTGAACTACAATCCCAGGAAAAAAAGTGTATAGCATGCATATTCTTATGATTTCATTCAAACCTTTTCTATTTTGATTTTAGATTAGAATTGTCTTGTTCTAACTGGCAGAGGCGGGACTAATATATTGATATTTATGTTTATATGGATATGCACTTTAGCGAGATCTACACGGATTACTAGTAATCTGTTTGTTATTTCCAAATCGATTGAAAATCAATCTTTCAATAAATCAATGAAAATAAAAAAGAGTCTCTTTTTATTTAGACTTTATACTTACAGATCTTGATATGAATCTAGATCATTAGCAAGATCTGAATTTGTGGAAAAAATACGTAATAAAATAAATAGTGGTAGGGATGTAGCAGATTTTTATTCTTGTGTATCAAAGTTCATTGGACATTTCCGGAGAACAACAAACGGTTACATCATTTCATGGTGGATCGGCGAATTATTGGGCCGAGCTGGATTTGAACCAGCGTAGACATATTGCCAACGAATTTACAGTCCGTCCCCATTAACCGCTCGGGCATCGACCCAGGAAAAATCAATTTAAGTCCTTATTGATAATCCACGATCAACTTCCTTTCGTAG